CCTGACTCAGCCGCCGGTATTAGCGGCCCCTGTACCGGGACGACCATTTTTATTGTACATCTGCGCTCTCGACCACTCACTTCCTCAATTGAGAAGCTAGAAGTAGTTTATCAGTCTTGCGCGGGCCCCTCCTTTTGAAAGACGCGAAGGCCTCTCTATTCCGGACTCGCTTCTTTTTATAAGCCCTTGCTTCTTGTAAATCGCCTAAAGGAATTGGTTCGGTAAGGAAGCTTTCATTTTTGATCTAGTTTTAGGGTCGACGAGGTTCGATCTGATCTCGCACCTTCCGCCATTCCCGACCGGCGGCGCTCTCGTAAGGCGCGATCCATAAGAAATAGAGAAGGGGAATCGCGTCTTGCTTTGTTTTGGCTCGATCCCTGGATTCCTTCAAAAAGAAAACTTAAATCGTTGCGTACCTACAGATTGGGGGGATCCAATCCAAGAACTTAGAACTTAAAGCACGGGAATAAAGAAAGACGTAGACGACTTATCCCCAAGGCCCCTACCCACCTTAGATGCTTTGGCACAAGGTTACCAATTAGAAAACATTAAACCTTCCCCAGCTAGCCCGTAAACGCCTGTCTTACCTCTATTAGTAGTACGTGAGCGCTTACCTAGCTTGCACCAATTGACTTAAATCCTTATAAGAAGAGACTTTCTTATACCATAAGAAGCAGGACTTGTGTGCTTGGTTAGGCAGAAAAAACAAAGGAAACTGCCGACTTGACTAGCTTTCAAACCATTCAAACAACTCTGTAAAAAACAAAGGAATTTTCAAGCCTACCCTATTACCCCAGCTCTTGGCACGGCTTAGCCCGTACCGTATTGCAAGTTCTTGGCAGGGTCTTAGGCTTGTCCTCACCTTGCCTTCAAATGAATGGCAATTAGTCCAGGTCCGGATCGCCCCTTACTGCTTGCTTCTTCTTACTTTTACTTCTTTTTTTAGACGTTTGGGACCCATAGCCAATGATCACAGCTTCACAAAAGATTGCTACGAATCCCGATCCTGCAACATTAGCAACGTCTAGCATCTCAAGTAGGATCAGTCTCTTGACGATGCGACTAGGCCTCCTGGAGCCCTTTCTATCTGATGCCGGTCCTACCCCGGCTTATTAGGATAGGACCTTCTCTTATCCCGGATGACTTGAGCTTGTCTTGGCTCTCTTCTTTGACAAATGGGACTTTGCTTATATGGCTTGGCACGCTTAGCTTTCGATCGATAAACACGGGAATTTCTTTTTTAAGCGGGCTTCTTGCCCCATGTCTTACCTATAAAAGGCAGGAATTTATTAGCACAGATGACTTGCTTGCATACCTTCTCCGAGATATGGAAAGGGGGTTCAGATACAGGCTGGCATTCAAGGAAGCGCTTTCAGCACACACCTACACAATCGTGTACTTGGGAGCCCCGAGACTTCCTTAGAGAGACATACTGCCAAGGAATGAATACACTTTACAAAGGATATACTTAACTAGCAAATGAACATTTCATACTTTCCTTTCCCGCGCTACTTCCCAGTCCAATAGAGGTCTTTCCAGTAAAAGGAGGTCGTGTACCACAGTTCGAGTTAAAAAGAAAAAATGGGCTGCGATAGAAAGATAGGGCACAAGAGAAGCAAGATACGACATTCGTTTTTTCAAAATAGAGCAACAAAAAATAACATAAGTTAAGATCTGGTTGATTCCATTCTAGAGTAACTAAGGGAAATGACTCTCTATTGAGATAAAACTTGCCACCTTTTTTGTATCCATTTCGCGGATTAGGTTTGTTCCAAGCGAAAGATACCAAAAGGGAGCGCGCTATAGGACACTAGCTGGCGTTTACTTGGGCCCATCCCAAGCTCCCTGCTACAAAATTACAATAACAGAGAAGCATCACTTGACTGTTTTCGTTTTTTTGATAAAGCGGATTGATAGCGGAAAGAAGGGAGTGCGATAGGGCATCATCTATCCGGGTCGGTGCCGGACTCCTTTGTGAATCAGTCCCTTTCCTTGTCTTCAAGAGTTCGGTTAGTTGATCGATAAAGCGGCAGGACCGTAAAGCTTAGCCTTGAGTTGGACTGCGGTCCCGCGAAACTGGTATCCTCAGACCGCCTAAGATACTTTCCGACTGTCGAAGGAAGTTAACTTTTTAGTGACCATACAGGCATTAATTTTATTGACACTCTTTGACTTAAAGATCTTTATATTTGACTAGTTAAGGCGTTCGATCATCTGTCGGTGAGGTCGATCGACTAAGTTAAAGCTTGATTAAACCCCGTTATTTTGAGATCAAGTCCAATTTCCCTTCGGTGACGTCAATTCAAATGTCCAACTTTCAATGAACCCCGTGTTTTTTAGCATCAACCACTTTTTCCCATCCCAAGTCATTTTATGAACTTTCACTCCCTATCTATACTATAACATAACCTCGAGCCTCTTTCTTATTTCTGTGCAGCAGGAAGCGATTCGTTGATTGATGGGATAAGCACGCTGTGGAATCGAACCACAGTCTTTTTCCTTACGTGGCGAAAGTCGAGAGTGAAAATATAGACTCGAAAGCATACGCCTGTTAGAACCCCGCCTCCCTTTTTTGGAGGCCTCGTCTTTCATTTTTCGCTTCAGATCTGAAGCTGATAGGCTTAAGGTTCTCACCGGAGGCCCTTGCCCTTGGTCTATCGCCGGCCAAGTCCTAGGACTTGATCGGTGGAGAGAGGATTTCCAACCCTTTCATGATGCATTCGACGTTTGCTGCAATCTGGGTTCGCCTCCCCCGCTTGCCGATCGAATATTGGGGTAGGGAGCTATCTCTATCCATAGCCTCCAAGTCCAAGACTGGGAAACCCCTGGCTTGGGATTGTTGCTCTGAGACTCTCTCAAAGCAACATTTCGCTCGTGCTTGCTTGTGTGGAAATCCAAACGAACGAAAGGAATAGTTAAGCATTCTCATAGGCTCCAGGCGAAAAAGAGAGGAAAAAGGCTCTTCCTTCTTTTGTCACAAGAATAGCTCCAGTTGAATAAGCTGCGATTGTTAGCGTCTGTAAAGGTCGCGAAGAGGGTAGATCTTTGAACAGCAGAAAAGACGGATCTGAGAACATAGCCATAGTTACGGTTTCAGGGCTTAGCTTAGGCCCTTTCCTAATCTAATGCCATGCCCTTACAATGGCGAATCCAAGACCTCTTGCCGATTCCCAGACCAGTGTAGGCTTGCTTCGCATAGGCTACACAAGCTAGGTTCACGCTTTCAAGCCAGAGCTAGTCTTCTTCCCACTGACCGCTACTAATAAGATAAGAGTTGCCGAACCACTACCTACTAGTAGGTAGTGCCTTCCTCCAACGGATAGGGGTTCAATAGCTGCTAATTCTGTAACAGCTTCTTCTTATCAACCTCCCCCAGGGAAGTAAGTACGGTAGCAGGAATAGATCTACTGGGCCTTGAGTCGGGTTTTAACTCCTCTCCCCTCACTACTCTCTTTGGTTCTGCTTTTAAGAGGCCTTACGAGGGGTAGATGTTATTAGCTTTCTCGGCGTAACGAAGTTTAGTATCCATATGTTAGCCAGGAGCGTAGCCTTTCCCGCTTTGGTACTTCATCCCGTCGGTACATTGCTACATTTTACCGAAAGCCTAGAAGAAAGAGGAGGGAAGCTGACTAAGGCAATCAAATCTCTCTCTTATCTTTGGCGGACTGGAACGAAGGAACTCTAGAAGAGAACTCCAGCACTTCTTACCAACTTCCTTCTTCTCGTAGGAGGCATTCTACTAGCAAAGAAGACTCCTATAAGTGGTAGTACCTAGTTGGGGCTTTGTGGTCTAATTCTTTGCCGAAAGAGGTCTTCGCCGACCCAACTACTTTCCGATGTGATTGACAAGCAGCGGGGCATGGAACGGAGTTTAATTCATCGCGACAGGAGTTCATCAAGTCTAAGAATGGGCCGGTCACCCAACGAGAAGGGGGGCAGTCGGAAGTAGCGACGGGTTAATCGAAGGTAGCGAGTCTTGGGTCTTTGTACGAGAAGGTTCCAATTCAAATGCTCTAAATGGGCTTTTGAGACCCATTATTGTCCAACAAGAGTGTCTTGCCTGCTTCTTCCTTTGGTGCCTAGTCTATAGGTCCAATCTCATCTGCTAGCGCTTATTTGTTGCTTGGTCCGGGCACATTCATCGATTTCTTTTAATTGTTCTCGGGCTATGGGCATCGGTCCACATGAATCAAGCTAATCCCTTCTTTTTCGATAGCGATATCAATAAATGCATTCCACTTTCTCGAATGTATAAGTGGACCTCTCAAAAGTATAAGTAGACATTAGTCTTGCTGGTTCGGTCTTTTTCTTTTATTGTTTCTATGCCCACATTGACTAGTTTTAAAGCGCTGTTTAGTGACTTTCATGTCTTCTGCTACTTTGACTTTAGGAAGATTCTTACAGTCTTATATGCCTTTTTTTAGGCGTCTAGACGCCTTCCCCCAATTCTAGGATGCGTAGTAGCTCTAGTAAGTCCGTAGCTGGATCTGGATCAGGATGCGGAGTTTGAGCTGCGGGGTGAGGGAGAGATGGCTATGTCTATCCCATCCCTTCTTCGGTTCAGTCTTTGGTAGTAGGTGCGATATTGAAGGAGTTCAGGGCTAAGGGCTGGAGCTTTATTCCCACTCCCAGTAGTCTGTCTTCAGTAGTTCGCTTGGAAAGTAGTCTTTCGTAAGCAGGAGCGTAGCGCTTCGCAGGTGAAGGTGCAGGATTTGCTTCTTCCCCTTATAGCGGCTTCTGTTATTTTCACATAAATGTTATAATAAATCCTATCTCCCCCTATCTCTACTTCTGCTAACGAACGCTAGAATTGGGATATCGAGAAAGAAGGTAGACCGTAGAAGGTTCAACAAAGAAAAGCAAGAAAACGTAAGCCCAACCTATACAAGGGCTTACGTTTTTCAACTGCATCGTACCGGGAGGGGTCCGTACCTCCTTTAGATAGATAGGCCCCCGTGCTCCTAATGTAGAGCTAGAACTACTGCTACCGTGGAATCCGCGATCACACATGAGTACCTCGCCTTCCAAAAAAAGCGGCTGCTAATTGGCACTAATGCTAATGGGGACCATCGATCAAGAAGGACTTCGGAGACTGCAATCAAATAAAAAAAAATATATATAAATATGGAGCCAACTCTTCTAGTTGCGCCTCTAACCTTACTACGCTACCCAACCAGCTGATAAAAGGTATCATTCAGCAGGGCTATAGGCACGAAATGCCGATCAAACCCGTTAAAGGAAGCCTAATCAAAGCAGGCAAACAAGAAGATCTGACTGAGTTGATGATGGACCGGATCTCGAAAGGTGAGAGACTTTGATAAAGACGTATGAGAAAGGGAGGGTCGAGAGAGGCTTATTGCACGATCCACCCAACTCAGCTAAGCTAATAAATGCTGCATAAGAGAGTGGGAGGCCGGCCCCTGCCCATCTGGAGGTGCACACCCATTTAGGAACATATGCAAAGGGGTAAAGAAAGAAGTTAATGGAGAACTACCAAATCCAATAACTTTGATTTGTTCGTATCATTCTGTCATCGATCACTGCTGGGTCGGTTGGTGAGTCACCCCAAAAAAAGCATCGAGAAAGGTCAAGCATATATGTTTTATGAAATGATCAGCGGTCTCATTTATGCTATGCCCTGCATCGTGTTCGTGTGTGTTTATTGAGCTTTCTTCACTTCAGCGCCATGCGCTTTGCTTCGCTTTATAGAAGAGAGAGACCGTTGTCTTGAGAGTGAAAAGCAAGCGCAAGCGATAGAAAGGATAGTCCCTCGCGCGTTCGCGCGAACTACTAGAAAATGGTGAGATCATTAGATCATTAGTGAAAGAAGGACCAACGACGATCCTATCCTAAAGGAGAAGGAGGAGTAGGAGGAGTCAGTCTTCTTTGAAGATCGAGGAAAAAATCGGACAATTATGCCATTCGGCAGAAGTCTTCTACAGAAGGAAAGCCTGTATCGAGTAAGTGGAGAGGAAAGATCTCCAGAGATTCTTATCTTATTCCATTCCAGTGGCTCGACCAGTAACCAATGGCGAAAACTAAAAAATCCATGGTTTCCCGGTAGAACCCCATTTCGCCCAAGTTGTTGCGGAACCGGAAAAAAGAAGCGGTTTTTCGCACAGCTTGCTCATAGTGCAGGTCCCACTTGTATATTGTATTTGGCCGAAGAAGCATCGGACAGGTTGGAGTTCTTACCTTCTTGGGACTCCATGGACCAAGATCTGCTTTCATTATATGGGCAATACCGATCTACTTTAGTAGATCATATGGATGTAGAAAAAGCTTCTGATTTTGATGAATTGGAAACATCTCTTTTCCATTTCTATTTACCTAGTTCATATCTTTGTTTCGTGTGTTCCCGGGAGGAATTCGATCTCTTCAATCTCGGGATACCACCTAAATAACTGCGGCCAAAAAGTCAAATAGGTCGGGAAGAAAGAGTCTGAGGTTGGGTCGGACGACATACATCTTGGTTGGTTCCACCACCAACTTTCTTTATGTGAGTGATTTTAACCCTTAGATTCTCCAAAAACATCTTTAGCCACTCTTTTAATGCAATTGGCCATCTTATACCACATCACAGAGGTTTCTTCCTATAAATTCCATTTCCCTTCCTCGTTATAAAGAGAAAGTCATTTGGCATACCTGCATGGATTAGATGTCCAGATAAACCCCCCGACCTGGGAAGTCTTTCGACCTCACTCACTTGATCAGCAAATGGGAAGCTTGAAAAAGCGGCTTTTCGCTCCTCTCCAACCAGTCGAGTGGCTTTTCGCTCCTCTCCAACCAGTCGAGTGGCTTTCGCTCCTTCTTCCGTAAAATAAAGCAAAACGGCTGCTGCAACTACAGGTGAAAGTGGCACGGGTCTTGTATGATGGAGAAAAAATGACCAGAATCAAAAGATAGACCAAATTCAATGGAGGATGGGGAGTATGGCTGAGATTCCAAATCTTAAGAGATTGAAAGAGTGTAGGGGACATATTCTACATCTTAATAGCCCCGTGCTTTATTAGCGCAGTGTTAGAGAAGGGAGGACCGAACAATATGACAGGGCAAGAGCTCCGCTTAGCTTAGTTAGGAAGGCAATATTTCGCGTGCTAAGGCGCGCGTAAGCATCAAAGCCCATAGCGCGATAGGAAAGAATCTTAGTCTGGGCGGCGGGGAAGATAGTTCATATGATTTTTCCAAAGAATGATTCTCCAATCGTACATAATACAATACAAAACCGATTTTTCGACGCGGGAAGACGGTGGAGAAATAATAACAGCAGGCATTGAGAGGACACATGCTAAATGGTCTACCTACTTCGTTACAATGGTTCCTGATGAGAACTACCTAGATGCTGCATCAAGGTTGGTTGTTAGGGATGGGGTAGAAATGTAGTTTACGTTTCAACTGGATCAGTTCGCCCGCAGGGACGAATGAAGGAACGCTTTTCTTCGGAGAGAGAAATCCTGTTCCCTTCACCGCTCCGTGGGCTTCTGGGTAAACTGATGGTGGGTATCAATAGATCTCTTTTCCACCTAGGTTAAAGGGGTATGCCGCTATATATGCTACACCGAAGTATGCTCCTAGGTAAGCTACTGGCTTTGGATCTGCCTCTCGAGCACGAGGGTCGTATTCATAAGGCTATCGATCATGAAGGTTTGCCTATGGCTCTGTATCTACCTCTGTCTGCTGGTGCTTATTTTGATAAGCTGCAGGATCAACGACTGGATCAGCTGGAACTACAAAAGGCTATGGCTATGGAACTTCAATGGATACTTAGCAAGGTGCTGGATCAACCGGCGATACTTCCTATGCCGAGAGCACCAATAGATAGCTTAGAGAACAGGTCTAGTTAATGCCCACCGGCAGTGAGCCAGGAGTAGGAATAGACAATAGGGGGGGGTTCATTTGCTCTTATCCTGTCTAGATAAGAGATTTGAAGGTCGATAAGGAGTTGGTAAGCGCATTGACTTGAGTTCTCCTCCACCGGTCTTGATGTTGGAACCAATCCACGGAATGGGGGATGAAAGAACTTCTGCTATCTACTCACTCTTGCCACTGAGAGGGGATGAGTGAATACCTGGAAGATAAAGTTCTCTTATTCCCGGGATCAGGGCATCGACTGCTTAATTTATAAGTTCATACCCGATAGCAGTAGCCAATGTCGGAGTCGGAAGAGGAGCCGTTGGTGCTTTAGTTCCGTAGCTCTTGCCTGAGACGGAAAGTTGGCAAAGGCTTCAGACGCGGTCTCCGGTCTCCCTTTTTGGGCACGTGCCAATCGGTCTTAAAGCCTCGATGTCCGCTAAAGAAGATAGAGATCGAGAGATGTGGCACTCTTCATAATGATTTAGAAAGACAAGCAATAGCTGTTTTAAAAGGCAAAGGTTGACTTTAATTAGCAGGCTCAAGGTCAATTTCTTTTTGAGTTCCCGGCCCAAGTCAAGGCGATGCAATAGTCGGGCGATAAGGAAGAAGCAGTCCCAGGCCTTAGGTCCAGATCTGAGAACTTTCGAGATGTGAATCATAGCCTAGTCTAGTTTCGTACCCAACAGCTAAAAGTGATGTCATATTATAACTTTATAGAGAATCACCCATCGGCCTTAGGATCCGAGTTTGAATTGGCTAGGGGGCATGAGCGGTAGTCAGTGTCAGTGCTTTTGCTCTTACATATGCCAGTCTTTTTTCTGTTGATGCGAAATAAGTGGTCTTAGCCTTGAGGTTTGGATTGAAGCAGGTCTAATAGTCGACGAAAGGACAACAGTTTTCAGGTTTAAAAGAATTTCATCCCCATCCCTTTCATCCGAGAGGATGTGGTAGTCTATCTGAAGAGGTCTCCCTATCTTTCTTCTATCTTTAAGATCTAGTTAATGTTAGAACTTTCTCGAGCATTCTCTTACGTTACGGATAGAGCAGTCTTGTCTACCTTTGTTTGGTATGGAATGAAGGTAGGTGTCTATCTAGTCAGAGTGAGGTATTGTTTTTCGATCGAATTTGCTAACTTTCCTTTGAAATGAAGTCCGGTCGATCACTCTTCCCTTGAAGTCTCCAGCATTGACCCCTCTTGGCCTCTTTCATTAGACAAGGAAAGCGGAAACTTATACAAAAACAAATTAGTCATCACAGAAGGAAGTCTGAATCCGTCTAAACCCGATTTCCTTCGTCTTGTCTTCATTTCATGACTTCTCCCTACACTCCTCTTCTTGCCCATCTTCACTCCTAAACCTGGACTTGGACTGGCTCGCTTGAAAGAAATGTACGAATGCAGCTCGAAAGAGCGGTCTTCATCTCGTGCGAAAGACTCATCCCAGGAAAGTCAAAGAAAAGGTCCGACAGAGCAGCGCCTTCGAAGGGCCAGGGCCTAGAAATGGAACTCTTCGGGATGCTAAAGTAAAGAGTCGGTCTTTTTCCCTCTACTCCAGTCGATTTGAAGAAGAGCTGGCTTCTGACTGTAAGCTATCAACATATCTGGGAATAACCTTTATCGAGTCGCATCGAGAAAGAGTTAAAAGATCTCTCTCCGTCGTTACGCCCCTTTGATTCTCTTGTTTCGGGTGTGGGATCTTTACCATCTAGCCATTGAAAGCAGTCTAGTTAAGCCTTTGAAACCAAGGAAAGCATTCCAATCACATCTGATGAAACAATAGGCAGATTCAAAATAAAAGAAAAAGATCAAGGCTAAGAGCAAGTGCCACAGATGATTCGAGAACAGCCGACTTTGCTACTGATGGCATGGCATACTTCACTAAATCAGTCTAATTTGCCTATCCCTATTCTTTCACAAGGCATTCTTGCAAAGAAAAGAGTCGAGCCTAAGCGGTTCAAGCCTATGTGACCAATGCTAGCATAGCTCTTTCAACCTTAGGGGATTCAGCTCTATCCATTCCGATTGAAAAAAGAGATACAATCTATTCATCGAAGCTAGCCACTATCCTCGTATAATAATGCAGATCTGTGGGCATTGGGACTGCTTTGCTCCTTCTCTGAGAGAAACTTCCTCTTATTCGATCTTATTGGCTTAGCCTGGAGAGTTAGCTGATGCTGATCTGGTAGTGTCAAAGAGGCGATTCTCAACAGCTTCAACAGCAGAGATTATCGGACATGAGGATAGGATGAAGATGGTGGGATGAAGCAGTCTTTAAAAAACCATTGGTAAGGGAAGGCAAAGAAGTAACTGAGGGAAGGGACCTTTACCATTTCGCTTCTTCCGCTTTTGGGGATTCCACTAATAGAACAGAACCCGAGGGGAACGAAAGGAGTGACCTTCACTCGGATTAGGGGCTAACCTTGAATGTCGAGGTGAGCCGGCAAGACCGGGGAAAGAACCTAATGAGACCCTGTATGAAGCTCGGGTGCTTCATGTAGAGAGAGACCGAAGCCAGTCTAGTTCACTTCATGATGCCAGGCAATGAATCAGTCAAGTAGCGGCTCCTGGCCGGTCTTTGGTTTGCAGACGTTTGGGAATAGACCGTCTTCTTGCTCTTTTCTAATATTCCAATATTCATCTAGCTTTTTATGCCTAACAATTGAATTACGCTTTCAACCTCGTATGGGTCAGGTGGTCAGTGAGTTGGTCTTCCCTATGAGTTAGGAGGAGCCGGGTTAGAAGAATTGTTAGGGAAGGTCCTTGTAGATGGTCAGAGTCTAGGGATAGACTCATTGACTAGTCAGACTGTCTTTTTACTCGTACCATTCATGGATTAGTTGACCAATCGAGTCAATTGAAGGAATGCATCTGCACTCTCCTATAGCCTATAGGGAGGGAGACTTCTTCCTTCCAGGTCAGAGAAAGAAGAGAGATTCTTGAAGACGTCGATTGGAAGAGTCTGAGTAGGATCGTCTTCCGGCGACTTGCAGGATCCATTTCCGCCTTCTTGTGCTCCTGTATTCTCATCCAATCGTGGAAGCCATTCAACGCCCCTCTCTTCGGGACCCTCTTATTTAGCCCGCAGCTGAAAGGAACTTGATCAACCCGCCGAGAGAACCAATCTCTGGTAAGCAGTCACCAGGGCTGCAAGGTCAGGCAACAGAGGTTCCCAAAGAAAGGCCGCCTGGGAGGTTTAGCTTAAAGAAGGAGAAAGATCTGAGTTAACCCAAAGGAGAGGGAGAGGTAAGAAGTCACTCTTCGAGGCATAGCGCCGTTCTTTAAGCCGTATTGACCTTGCGCATAGCCGGTCTGTTGTCAAAGAATCTCTCTCATAGGTTAGCTCTCGGGTAAGCGAGACTGAAAGCTTTCTTCGCTGCATGAGAGCAAGTAAGAAACAGGAAGAGGTGCGTCTAGCCTTAACCCTTTGGCCAGTTCTCTCTAATATTACTTTTTTTTGTGCTAAGGCATCGGTTTTAGGAAGATGGGTACATGCTATTCTATTAAAGGGGCGAAGCGCTAGTTAGTGGGAAGAGTCCTTTCCTGGCTCGTCAGCCAGCATCCACCTCACGAACAAGCAGTCCCACTACGCACTAACTATCAATTTCATAAGAGAAGACAGATCGTAAGGAGATTTTCGATGAGTTAGCACTACCTCGATGTGACAGAATAAGAGTAAGAAAGCAGAAAAGTATTCCTCCGAAAATAGAACTAGTAGCGGAGTGAAGTAGAGAAGACTTTCAGTTCTGCCTTAGCTAGGGAGGGAGGAGTTGTAGGTATTGCGCTTATTCGATTGCACGGTGGAGACAGCATTTCTTCTCCTCATACAACTACCCAGTGGTTTTGGAATAAGATATAGCCTTGTTTTTATCCTCATATGCCTCAGTCATACATTGACTACAGCCGTCCCAATGTGAACTCACTTTTACCTAGTACTTATTCTATTAGTCTTATAAAGAAGAATTACCGTATGTCCTGTCAATTCAATAGTGTCTGGCTTCCCGGCTGTACTTCTTTGACTACTTCCCCGGGACTTAACTCTAGGTAAGGCCCTCAAGGTCAATAAGTAAGGAAAGAAAACTACTAGGCCTCCTCTTCTAGGTTGACTCTAGGCTTCTGACTCTTCTGGGGTTCCTCTCCTCGTAGGCTAGGCGGGCTCCCGACTAACATTTTCTTACTCCCGGAAAAAAGACCCTAGCAGCAGGAGCGCATTTTTAAATAAATTAAATAAGACCGACCAAGTGCCACTCAAAAGTCTTCTTCTGCTCTCTGAATCTTATATTCATTCGAAGCTAAGCCAGCTTGCCGGGAAATCGCTTTCTAATCTTCTCTTTCTCTGGGCGGATTCATCTTCTAGTTTTCGCTATTCTATGCAAACAAAACTCCTTCCTAGCTAGGCTTCTCCTTTCCCAGGAGAACTCTTTCTCTTCTAGGTTGACTCTTCTCCGAACTCTTCTTTTAGAACCAGAACAAGGGCAAGCCCTCTAAGCTATTTAAAAAAGAAAAATATAAGTAACAGCAATTGCTATTGAATCTCCGGCTATAGAATAAGCGGATTCTATAAAAAGTAATTCTTCTTCTTTGACGGCAGGAACACATTCTGACTTGAAGTTGAAAGATGCAAAGTCAAGAATATCATAAGTCAAGCAGTTTCTAAAGAAAAGATCGATGCCAGCTCCGCTTCCTTCTCTAATTTTATGGGTAGGGCCTTCCACTGCGGGAACACGTTCTTCAAATTGAAAGCAAGAAAGACCAATGTCATTCGCGCGCTTACTTTACTTCCCATTCTGGTCGAGTTCGCCGCTTCGAGGCTAGGATTCCTCTTTTTTATTCTTTGCTATCTACGAACGTCAAAAGATGTGATGTGGTATCTTACTTATCTTAGTCTTAGAGATTGGATCTTATTCAAATGAAAATGAAAAGCCTACCCATCCCAGCTATGAAATCAGTAGAAGGAACACAGCCGATTCGGAAACATTCTCCGATTCCTCTACAGAATATGGTTGAGCAAAAGAAACCGACTCAGCAACAAAGACAAGTGGTAGCATACTATGTTTCCTCATAGGATTAGGAGATATAATATGATCGAGCAACAAAAACTGGTTCAGCGGTTAGAGTTAGACTATCTTATTTTTATAGAATCGATTACTGATTGGAGACATCAACCGATGAGGAGACAACCTCTGATTAAGTGACCTCTTTATAGATCAACCTTTCCCGGGAAAGAAGTTTTCTCCTCTAAAGCAGACTCCGCGGCGCCAAACTATTAGGATTAGAAGACAGAATCTGGTTCTGTGGGGGAAGGAAGACCTGACTTCAGGAGTGAAAGTGAAGTTCCTACAAAGGAAGATTCATTAGTTCTATTTAAGATTCTTATTCAAGATCCGTTATTATTATATTATATTATTTATTAAAAAAAAAAAAAAGCTTACCCTTGATTTCCAAAAGGGAAAAAGCCCTTCAAAGTAAAGAAAGAAAGGCTAGTGCCACGGACTCTTAAACGAAAGGAATGAGTTCCAGATCCATTTATGGCGTCCCGAGTTCCTTATTCTCTTTGCTCGGCTTCCTTTTCTATTGATCAGAAGCATCAAGCAGCGCCGGTTTAGAATTCGATTCTAAGAAAGGGCTCAGGCCCTCCCCCCTCCCTTTTATTTATCCCCTTCCTGCTTTCTACTATTGAAAATTCTGTCTATTTCACCGCCATACCAAAAAAAAAGTATCCTACTTTGCGTGATGGTCATATATGATGACCAATCTTATCAATTGGAACGATGTTCAGGCATACCTGAACCTGAAAGCAACCAATGTCACTGAAGCTACTACTAGGAAGCTTCTTGACTTTAGAGGACAGTCGTCATACTTCTTGCTTTTCTTGGAAGCGTCGTGCGTATGTTCCTAAGGCTGGTCTTGTCAATTCCTAAGCTTTGCTTCCCCGTCCCCCCTAGGCTCAGTCCCCTTATGAAGAAAAATGAACCAGGATAGGCCTCTTCTTCATACCGAAGAAAAAGTCACTCGAAGTAGTCAGCCTATTAGCAGTATAAGAGGAAGCCTAGCTAAATAAGTATGTAAGAAGCTTCCCTTTAACTTAAGGCTTGAGCTTGCCCTTTTCATAACATCAGATTCGGCCTAGAACGCCTAGCGACTATTACTATAAATAAGAAAAGGCTAGGTGTCCATGCCACCAACCAACTCCTGAAAGAAAACAAGAGCTTCTCCGTCCGGCAAACCACTAGAAGTACCCATCGAGTCGAGCAATGATCCAATGAAGCAAGCTGCTCTTTGTCACCCCATTTTCCCCGGGAACCAAGAGCAGGAGCAGCCCATTCAGGCTTGGTCAATGAAAATTTGACTATTTATAGGCCGGAACCGTAGCCAATGAGTCTGCTCCACTCCTCTTTGTTCTGCACCACTTGGCTATAGCTATTTCCCCACCTAGGATCCCCAAAAAAATAGCATTATATATAATATAATAAAGTGAAAGATCAGATTGTTACAGAAGACCAGATCGAGGGAAGGTACCGGACAATCAAAGAAAGAAGCCAGCTTAAAAGCACCCTGGTCGAAGCGAAGCGCATGCGATGAGGGAAGAGAGAGACCACCAATGCAAGTGGATCGACTTAAGCATCGATTTCGAAGGCGACAACATGAAGCATGAAAATAGAGCCAGCCACTTTTCTCGTTAATAATGTTACAAGCAACAACGAGAAAATACGCTCTTGGATGCATGCATGCCCCTATCCCCCACCCATCGTCCTGATCTTGGCTTGAAGTATCCAAGTAGCGCTAAAACGAAAAAGCGAACTATTGGAATTCTTGGGCTTAGCCTTTGAATTGCCCTGGATCAGTCCTATACTAGGTCACAATCAACCCATAACTTAAAATAAAAGAAAAAGATCGAAGTCGAGAAGCTCATCGCTCATGCTTCCAACCCGTGCTTTCAACCCCGGAAAGACTTCGCTGACACACACAATATCTTCGCCACCCTCCCGACTCGCGATCCCCAATGTGGCTTTCCTCACTTCGGTAAGTTACAAGGATGAATGCAAATAGCAAGGCGCTATGCTGCGTGAAGTGAGACTGGCTGCCCTAAGTTAAGTGCTTCCTTATTCATTAATGATCTTGCTCAGTAGGAGGGCTTTTCCCCTTCTGTGCAGCCTGATTCTATCTCTGGAAATGAGGGTGCCCTCGATTGACATTTATCATCGAATATGGAATCCTCCCATGGATGAGAAGGTTGAGTTACAGACTCCGTTGGCTTTCGCAAGGAAGCATCTCGAAAGTTCCGCAATCTATGGTTGATGCCTCACTCGAACTCTATCCCATTCCCTACTTGACTTTATTCGTCCGAGCGGCCCCTCTAGGATGCGATGCGGGAAGGAAGAAGGATTTCTTTCTACCATTAAATAATTCGCAATAGTTAACCAAGCAGTAGCCAAGAACAAAGAAGCAAGCCAAGATCAATGGAGGGTCGCCCCAGTCAAAGATGGTAAGAAGGAGTAGCATCAATAACATTCATTGTATGTACGCCTCTCAGCGATCCACAGGCATCTGTAGCATGTTGTACCCGAGGGTTATTTGGGCTGTGTCCGTTACACCATGGACAATAATCTTAGTCGGAGTCAAATTCCTTACCTTTCAACCCAAAGCTGAACATATCCGCACAGGTATTCTATTTATTGAGGATCCATTTTCGAAAAATGCCCCCTTTTGATTAGCCAGTTTCCAAGGGGGAGAAGCAAGCCGAACCTCTGATCGACCTAGACACATAAAAAATTCTCGGCGTCGAGAAAGATTTGAGATTCCGTAAGTAACAAAGTGAGTGCTTTCTAAGGGAAAAAGAAAATGAAATACGAACAACCGCGCTGGTCGTAATAGATCGACTTTCATGCTAGTTCTTGCTCCAGCATGAAAGTTCCATTTCAGGGAAGGACGACGTACCATGATACTTTCTGTTTTGTCGAGCCCTGCTTTGGTCTCTGGTTTGATGGTTGCACGTGCTAAAAATCCGGTACATTCCGTTTTGTTTCCCATCCTAGTCTTTCGCGACACTTCAGGTTTACTTCTTTTGTTAGGTCTCGACTTCTCCGCTATGATCTTCCCAGTAGTTCATATAGGAGCTATAGCCGTTTCATTCCTATTCGTTGTTATGATGTTCCATATTCAAATAGCGGAGATTCACGAAGAAGTATTGCGCTATTTACCAGTGAGTGGTATTATTGGACTGATCTTTTGGTGGGAAATGTTCTTCATTTTAGATAATGAAACCATTCCATTACTACCAACCCAAAGAAATACGACCTCTCTGAGATATACGGTTTATGCCGTAAAGGTACGAAGTTGGACTAATTTGGAAACATTGGGCAATTTACTTTATACCTACTATTCCGTCTGGTTTTTGGTTCCTAGTCTGATTTTATTAGTAGCCATGATTGGGGCTATAGTACTGACTATGCATAGGACTACCCACGGAGCGGTGAAAAGACAGGATGTATTCCGACGAAATGCTATTTCTTTTAGGAGGACTATAATGAGGAGGACGACAGACCCAATCACGAGATAATAAAGGAAAAGAAAGGAACGTCAGATTGGTTCGAATCCAATTCGTGGTGAGATAACAGGAATCTGAAACTAAGAATGCCAATAATCTACTCCTTGACTCCGATTCATTCAAAACTTCTTGTGAGGAGACTCAGAAAAGACTTCTAAAATAGTTCACAGTCAAACATAGAACGTACGTAAATTTTAAAAGTCTTTGCCTCCGACCTCACTTTGAAAACAAGGAAGAAAGGAACTTTTCACTACCGATATACAAAGAAGGAGAAATGCTCATCTTTCTCTATAGTACGAAGCACTCATAGCACTTGCTGGGATCAATTCTTGGATCACTGAGAGGCATTCTAACAACTTATTCTCTTCCGAAAAGAAGAGAGGCATCTTCGGGTAGTTAGAAGCAGGTAGTAATGCTGGGGGTTTGGGGACCGCAGCCCCCCTTGTAAGCAGTAACCATGTTCTCGTGGCGGTGCCTTTCTTATTGATTTGGTGGGGGTGGCTTTCTTGGTTTAAAGAATATCTCTTAGAGGTTAGCTCTCTGGTAAGCGAATAAGGTAGTGCTAACTATCTTCGCAAGATGAGAGCAAGCAAGTCCCGAGAGAAAGTAAGCAGGTAGTGCTTTCGCGCATAGCAGGTCTCGTGTGCATGAATGTGTTGATTGCGCCTTTGTCTTTAATAAATATCTCTTAGCTCTGCCAATTAGTAGGACTTCCTGCACTGAAAGCTTAGTAAAGTAGAGAGGAAAGAGGATGCACAACGAAGAGAAGCCAAGACCCAATACCCAAGGACGAAAGGGAGAATGTAAAAGAGAACCACTCAGCCCAAAGGGAAGAAGACTAAAGACAACCAAAATGGGAGCGGAGAAGAATGAAGCCAACCCCCGATAAAGGTAAAAAAAAAGAAGAAAGCGGCGAACTCCAGAGAGAGGGGAAGGGCAGAGAAGTAAACCATCCAGAGAGGGATGAGGCCCTGGTCGCCGCATCGCGTTCTTGAGATGCAGTTCGGTTGGCCAGGGAAAGGGAAGAGGTGAAGTGGGTCCCTTTGCTGTCGCTTTACTTGAAGTCCAGCTTACTTCAAATGAAGGATAAGCTATCGGCCGAATGATTGAAAGACTTCTTTCTTATTATACTTCTTGGTCTTTTTTTTTTGCGACAGAACAAAACTCTCCAGCCCACATCTACGAAATTAGTTCGACCTTTCCTTTTTTTCTATGTGCGTGGATATCTTGTCAATCAAGCTATTGCCTAAGACCTTCCCTCAAAACTTCATTCCATCCTTTTCTTTTAGTCAGTAATCCTTTCTCTCCGTTGGGTCATTCTACATACGGGCTAGTCTTTTATTATAAATTCTTCCTCTCCTTTCTTTCGGGGCCATTTCCTTCGCCCTTTCTTGTTAGTGTTGGGCATCTCCCTCTCGTCCTATTGTGGTAAGTTCACCGTCAAGTCTTGGAAGTTAGGGTTTTGCAATCATTCCAATCCCTCTAGTCTTGGCAGTTTCATTAAGCCATTCTGCTATCATTCTAGTTGTTAGTGAAGTGACTGCCGTTGTTGATGTTCGATCGTGTAACTGTAACAGGCACCGCAGCCAATGAATGTCCTCAACTCGGAGAAAGGGAAGAAGAGTGATTATCAGCATGTAAAAAAAAACCTTGGGTCATTGGAGACCATTACTTTACGATCCGTCGTTGGACTCAGGGGTTTATCTCATCTGAAGCTACCATTGACTCGGTGGCAGCTTGGGTTCGCTTGCCAAAGATGCCACTCTCATTCTATGCATCTTCTGCTTTTCAAGGTATTGGAGACTCAATTGGCAGAAGGGCTCAAATAAATAGGAAGACAAAAGCTGCTTCTCGAGGGAAATTTGCTCGCCTATGTGTTGAGTTGGATCTTACTAAGACTATTTTCCCGAAAGTCTTTTTCGGGGGGCGTTGGCAAGTGGTAGAGTACGAGGGTCTGCACATGCTGTCTTTCGTTGACGGGTTTTCTGGGTACAACCAAATCAAAATGGATCCTGAGCACATGACTAAGACTGCTTTCACCAGACCCTGGGGGACTTTTTGTTACACTGTCATGCCCTTCGGCCTGAAGAAAGCTGATGCTACTTACCAAAGGGCAGCCACTATTCTTTTGCATGACATAATACACAAAGAGGTCGAGGTATATGTGGATGAGATTATTATCAAGTCCCGCGAGCGAGAGGGTCATGTGCCTGCACTTAGGAAGTTCTTTGAGAGAATCCGGGAATATAAGATGAGGCTGAATCCACAGAAATGCGTATTCGGAGTGACAGCCGGTAAGCTGCTTGGGTTTATGGTTAGTCAGAGGGGTATAGAAGTTGACCCAGCTAAGATTAAAGCTATCATGGAAATGCCACCACCAAGGTCTGAAAAGGAGGAGAGAGGCTTACCTACTTTCTAAGAAGGACAGACAGGAGGGCATTGCTTCCCTGGCTTGCTTACCTGGAATGGAAGACTGAAGCGCTAATGCACTGATACCAAAGAAAGATTCATTGATCGGATTGCTTTCGTCCTAAGAAGCAGAGACAGGAATTGCTACTTGAACTAGAAAGCATACTACTTATATATATATAGAATAGTTATTCATGTGCACATCACGTAGGCAAGGAAAGAGATTAGTTTAAAGCCAAGTCGTCGACTGACCGATTTCTTTGTTTGAACGAATTTCGTACAATCCAGTATTTGCCCTATATGTATGTTCAAAGCTCAAACTCCCTTTCACTCTTGGGACTGCCTTTCGGTGAGCTCTTTCCCCTTAAACGCTCTATCAATCCGGGGGGGTGGCTTAAAAGCTCCTTGCGGATAAAGGCAAGAGCTAGGAAGAGACAACTTAGGTAGAATGGAATAGATTACTCTTTTTGAAAAAAGGGATTTGACTATCTCTGAGGGAAAGAATCACTGAGCTAAGGCGGGTGGAGGGCTATGAGCTCGTTCACTCAATCCCGGGGAAACAACTCCCTTAGCCTTAGTTGGAAGCTAAACCAAAGCTAAGCTTGTAGGCTCGAATAGAAAGCAGAGACAGCAATTTCAACATCGTTAGCAATCCTCCGATTAGGATCAGGAGGGAGAATAAAGTCTCCATCAAAAACAGCTCGACACCTCCACTCCAAACCAAAATCTTCCATGCTATCGCATAGAAGGTCGTACGCCACTGGCAATCAAAACCAAACTTAAGATCCTTACAAAAAGCATTGCTACATAACCAATCCGTGAATGCCAAGGAGTGAGTAGAAGGCACTTTGATGCTCATTGGGAATAAAGATGTTCCAGATCCATTTAGCAAAGTGACACTCACGCAAAACATGTAAACAATCCTAAACTGGGTGTCCACATCTAGAACAGCTGCTAGACTCTGAAAAATGCCTCTCCCAACGAATCCGGTTTGAGATACTAAGCCAAGGTCAGACGGGTGGTCTACCCTTACAAGGTCTACCGCGGCTCAACTCCGTGGTGATCTATGAATTATGTATAGTAAGATGGGTTCCTGCTTTTGGAATTTATGTCGGAAAGGAAAGAGAAGTAGGTGGGGTCACGTAGTTAGCCCCGAGAGTCCATCCCTCGGAGACGGAAGTAATTGCCCGGCTCAACTAGACTAATTTGCCATCCTGCGTAAGCTCCAACTGACTGAACGAAGAAGGCAGGAACTCGAGTTTGATCTTGATGAATGCTTGTCGGATAGAGTGGATCGAGAAAGCTCCGCCCAAAGTGCTTTTCGTAAGCCGGTCACCGGATGGTGTAAGTCCTTCTCTTACTGTTGAAGAAAGCGAGAACGGAGAGTACTAAACTGATAGAAGACTCCCACTTGTGGCTAATAGTCTATATTGTGGGGCACCTTTCAGGTTCTGGAGAAAGTGCATTCCTAGGCTAAGGAAAGGTGTGCAGGATGACTTTCCAAGAGAGCCCTACGGCAGTGGAATCGGCCGATAAAAGAAACCTTCGCGCCTCTTTGGCTGGGAATCACAAGTGGCATAGAGATCCTTAGGAGTACGGAGCAGTTGTTACGATAGCCAGGAAAGGAAGGATTCCGTCCCACACAGAACGAACTCTACTAATGTCTCTTACTTATTCCTCCCCCTGGCCGAAGGTAAAATAAGGATCCGCTTTAAAGGGTAATAGACCGACCAGCCGGACGAGGACTGTGTTTTCGGGAACCAAGTGGCGCCTTAACTGTACCAATGAGCGGTACGGGGCTTCGGAGCGAAGGAAGAAAAAATGACTGAAATGACTTTCTTTTCTGGCGAAAGCATTCCGTAAAAGGTGAGAAGAGTGCAGTGACCAAGGCCCGAAATAAATAAGTAGGGCGTCCTCAGTACTTTGGCTTCAAAAGTTTCGCTACGCACCTCAGTCCTTACTCTTTCGAGTAAGCAAGCGCTACGCCCCTTTGAAGATGGCCCATATGGGGTTCCTACTTCGCCCGCTCTAACTCTTCTTTTGCTGCCCAAGCATAGATGCAAGGCACTACTAAAGTAGGCGGAAAGAAAAGGCCTTCTAGCATTTCCACTTTCCTCAAGTTTCTCTTTCTATACGAAATATTCTAGTAGTGATTCGAGCGAGAAGGAATTCATGAGTGACTGACCATACCGCGGAGGTAGTCTACTGTTACACCTCCTCCTCATGGATAGATGGTGCCACCACGCTGTACAAGTTTCAAATTTTCTCAAATACGAATTTTCTTTATCAAGAGAGGGAGACAGCGGATGGAATTGGACTACCAGTGGGGCTAGTCAGTCTATCTACAGCTTCTGATTGAGAGATTCGAGGTTGCTTTGTCTGGTCAAAGCGATGCAATCCTTCCTTCATCTATTGGAATCGTTCTACTGCATTTCTCTTATGGCACAAGGTTTTTTCCTTGACTGATCAAGTACGGTAGACAACTGAAGACGAAAGCAGTCTGGGGAAGCTATACAATAGTAGAGAGATAACATAGACAATTTAAGGAAGAGCTCACTTTTGGCTTCCACCCGGCTTTCAAAGTAACTAGGTTGCCTTGATAGGTATAAGTATAATAATAATAATAATTATTTCCCTTGGAGGCCCTAGTCTTTCTCCTCTTTATTTCCAGTGCTAAGTGTTTCCATAAGCCATTTGGAAGGCTAACAACTATCTTTCTTCCCTTGGCCTGTTCCCTACTGACTTGCAGTCTCACTGGGCTTCTCCATCCCGTCCTACCTTTGGATAAGACCTTCCAACATCTCGACGCTGTCCGCCCCGAGTGCAACGCTATTGCTTCCGCCATTACATCCTAGCTCGGATTAAGGCCTTACCTCCTCTCGTATTGTTACTCTTCCATTTGGCTACCGATTTCGTTTTTGTTCCGCGATAGTTTTTTCTCTTTTTTTTTGTGGATTGCGTGCAGCTTGACTTCTTTCTTTCTTCCACATAGGCGGGATTCCTTGCTTGCACGCCTTTAGAGGGTGCACTCTACGACAACTTTCCTTGATGAAGAAAACAAACCTGTTGTATAGTGAGACCGCCCTCCTCGGGGGATGCCTCAGAACCGGCTCGAATAAGATTCCATTCATAGCATTCTATTCGACGGTATTTAATCGAACAGAAATCTGACCTGCTAACAAGGAACCGAAAAAGTTCGCTGCTTAAGGCACGGCCGGGAGTTTCCCCTTCGGATAACGAAGCACGAACTCAAACAAGAATCGGGTTTTTGAGTGGTCGCGCTTGCAGTTGAGAGAAGTTGACTTGGCTTTCTGTGTGAAAGAAAAACCTTCGGACAAATTTTGAAAGTCAGTCAAAGAGGTGAATGATCCGATGGGTTGGGAGGTATACCAATCCTCAGGCTGTGTCAGCTAAGCTCCTAGGGAATAACCTAATCAATAGGTCATCCGTCGCCTCTAAGCTCGACAGTCTAAGTGCAAAATGCCATCAGGTGGCTCTTAGGGTTACCTTTGTTTGCCCTTTGTTTTACTAAATATAGGAGGTGTGTAAGTGGCTGGGAAAACTGCCGTGGGGCAGTGAACATAATCAAAAATCGGCTTAGCCAATAAGCCAAGAGGGCCATCAGGTTGCACTCGGGAGACATAGGACGCTTCTCTGTCACCTTCTCCTGGTTCTCAATGAAAGCAATATTCTCATTCGAGATCTCACCCTCAAGTCAGAAGATACCTTGAGAACAGTGAACAGTGAAAGCAGAATCCTATTAAGAAGAAGGCTTTCTCTCGTCCCTTCCCATGTCCCATGGTAGGCTAAACCGGAAAGAGAGAGCAGTCGCCACCTTCAACCTAGGTACTTACCTTGAGCCTTGATCCACTATTTCTTTATATACGAAATCGCCTTTGTTTTGTCGGGATTTCAGTCCCTCTCTGACTGAGAAAAAAGCTAGAGCTTTCCTGATTTTGGACCAAAAAGAAAAAGGCACTTCTGAGGGTTCAATCGCAGCCTCTATTTCCCGAGACGGTAAAAAAGCTTATTTAAATTAAATAGATGATCCTCTCTTTCCCAGGACTTTGCGATCATATCGTCTACGTATACTTCGACTTCTTTGTGCATAAGTTGGTGGAATAAAGGGTTCAGCTCCCTTTGATATCTTGCTCCGGCATTTTGAAGTCAAAAGGCCATGACCCGGTAGGAGAAGGTGCCCCATGTAGTTATTCATGATGTCCTTTCTCTGTCCTCCTCTGCCATCAACATTTGATTGTAAGCGGAGAAGCCATCCATAAAAGACAGCATGCTGTAAACTCGTGATATAGGCACGTAAACGTAAAGAAGGGCTGAACCCCTTACTCATGTAACTCCTAGCAGCTGTAGGAGCAGGATAGGCTAAGAAGCCAGGCAAGGAAGGAAGAGGGTGCACTTGGATAATTCGTTCCTAAGTCAAGATCACGAGCAGGTCCTGCGGATATATAGCCGAGTGAATCTCGAAGCTTGCTCTCCCAAAGGAGCTTTCTAGCTACTGACCCCGTGTAGGACCCTTCCGGCCAAGCACATCCATCAACGGAGGTCGAATTCCAGCAGCGAATGAGAATAGAGGGTGTAGGCTCGAAAGCCGGAGTTTGCTGGGTGCGGCAGCACAGATTTTGAGGATCACAGGAACGAGACCCGCTTATGCAGTTCCTTATGGCCCTACGCCCTGAGTTCGAGCAGCTCAGGGGTTCTCTGCTTCATCGATCTCCCCTTCCGACAGTTGATGCTGCTTTAGCTGAGTTGATTACGGAAGAGACCCGGTTAGCCTCGCAGGTGCCTGCATCCTTAGGCAGTATGGATTCTGTTTTAGCTGCTGCCAAGGCTGAGCGCTCCTCCTCTTTTCGTGGGCCACGGAATAGAGGTCCACTTTCCGCCCTAAGACAAAATGTCTTCAGTTCGCTGCAACTACTGTAAAGAACTGGGGCATATGAAGTTCAATTGCCCAAAAAAGAAGAAGACTCAGTCTCAGTATCCAACTTCCTCTCAGACAAGTGCTTCCGCCATTACTGAAGTTCCTGTCACTCCTGCAGATGCCGTGCCTGTCCTTAATGTCGGATCTGCTCCATCATCCTCTGTGGCTTCACCTGCGGTTCCACCCGAGATGATTCAGCAGTGGATTCCCTTCATACATGCTATGTCTTCTGCACTCCCTTCAGGTACTTATTCTTTTACTTGGTTGATCGATTCAGGGGCATCAAACCATATGACTGGTAATGTCTTTCTTCTCACCAAGTCTACCCCCTTTTCTTCCTCCTCTTCTATATTTACTGCTGATGGGACTGCCTTATCTCTTTCCTCTGTTGGTAATATGTTTTCTTCATGTTCTTCTCCTAGTCTTTCGTTGACTGGAGTCTTTCATGTTCCACGGCTTGCTATGAACTTCTTATCTCTTGGACAACTTTTTGATCATGGTTGTACTATCACTTTTTCTCACACTGGGTGTCTTGCGCAGGATCAGCTCACAGGGAAGACGATTGGTCGGGGCTAATTCTTGAAAGCAGCAACTCCTACACCTACCACTACTTTAACAGAACAACTATCGATTCTCCCCCTTGAGTACCGAGCTGCCCTGAGAGAAGACGAAGAATCAGGTAAGGTAGCAGCTAAGACTTCTCCAGGCTTTCTAGCCGAGGCTCGAAGACCAATTGCATTGTGGGATCTCCTTCTGCTCGTCCACTCGGGGATGACCCCTGACGTTGGCTACACTTCTTTGATTGCTTGATGGCTTGGGCGGTAATCTTCTCTATTCATCTATCCATCTACTGTGATCTCTGACTCAATTCCTTAAGAAAGGGAAGTTTCACTCATTCCTCGAGGCCTCAGATCAGACCTTCTGGAACCCGAACGAAAAGAAGGACTTGTCCTGTACGCTGCTGATCTCGTGATGACTACTCAATCTATTGCGTATTATAAGATCATGGGCTAAAGAATCCATGGGGCTAGTGCCATCTCTGATTCATAGCCCGAACTCGTATTCTCTTGATTTTGCTTTCTTTCCTAAGCGCGGGTATGCTGTTGCAGGGTGAATGCCCATTGCCGATGCTTTTGTGGTAAGGGGAAATGGCTTGAGTGCGTGGTCAATAAAGAAAACCTTCCATACTACGGTTACGGTATGGATAGCTAACTTGAGTGACAAAAGACAACGAATGCTTGCTTGCGAGTTGACAGGTGAGGAATACAGCCAACCAATAGACCTATTTATGTTTACTAAAAGCAATAGACGAGTTCCATATAGACTAGACCTACTAATGGAGCAAGTAAGACTGACTGTTTCCAGTTGCGCTTATTCAATTGACTCGTTCTTGTACGGTTCCTGCTGTTTCGGGTCTTTTGAAGGGGAAGAGGGAAGAACGGTCCTATATTGGGATTTTGAGGAGACACTGCGCTGGTGCCATTTCATTTCACTTCCCGACTCAACCCGGAAGGGTAATAGCATCGGGGAGGAGAGAATGAGACAAGATTCAACCCCCTTATCTATCTATCTATGGCGAGCACGGGACGAGCGAGCAGAAAAAGTGTAACGAATCCATCCCACCAGACCTTTTGGATGGGACCCGTGTTGCTGGCACGAGAGGGATCAAGGGACCGATCGCCCTGAATTAGATGTTCCTCTATCCAATCCCACGGAGAGAGGTATTGGCCCCAGCCTCCGCATATGGAACACCAATGAATCCTAAATTTGTTAGGTATCTAACGGATAGGCGCCCGACGGTGATAAGATCGCCACGGGAAGCGCTTATGACCGCTCGCATAAACACCCCCGGTTCCCCCAAGTCGATTGGGTTACTAGGAGCATTGCCCACAAGTAGGCACTTGAGGCCTATCAAGAAATTATCGATCGAAGAGGCAATGACTTTCTCCATCTCAGAAAACCCTCGCCATGCTTTTTTGATCTTATACTCATAGACCTTCCTCATAGTATGCTTTTGGCTTCACCCACATATAAATTATTGTATACAGAGTTCCTTGACGTATACGGAAAATTTGGATTGGCTGCTTAGACCAAGGGAATACAAACCCTTAATTACAACATCGAATATTGAGATGATTCGTTCTTGTAAATACGCTACGCCTAGGGGTTTTGTACGGAGTACGAGGTGGCGCGACACATGTTCTTGGAGGGGTTCTTCCCCAAAATCGATTTGGAATATTCTATCAAAGGAGTGGTCCAGGCGAAGAAGTGCTTCGATCCGCTCCATCATCAGCCACTAGTAATGGTTTCCTCAGTTCTAGTGGGAATCTTTATTAAACCATTAGTAAGGTGCGGAGCGGGAGCCCAGGAGAGGACTTTTCTTTGCGCCACTCGAAGACCCACCAGGTCGACCAGGAAAAAGCTCCAATTTGACCCTTAACAGTCATAATACCATCACCTATGGTAGCGTGACCAAGGTCCTTCTATCTTCCTAATGCTAATGTCTCCTTAGAGCGATTGGGGAATTACAAAGCTTGAATGAAGTGATTGGCGGATTCCTTCTTTCGTCAGCTTTACGCCCCTTCAACAGAATCTGCCGTTAAGTCTTTCTTTGGCGGGCACGCTGTCCTTGATTCAAGAGGTTGCGGGCAGGGGAAGGTAATGTTTATTGTTTTAGTTAGCCAGAAGTCCATAAGGACTAGTCATTACTATAGCCCGGAGAAGTCTTCCGAGAGTTTCAAACGGAAGGATAGGTCTTTCAATAGGCCATACCATTTCCAGCGATTGGCGCTTTTTCTTCGATGGGATTCGGAAAGCCTTGTATGCTGACTTGCTTCCCGTGATGTGACTTTCGATTTCGATGTCTAAGAAGAGAGGAGGACAGTGTAATTTTGTATGACCTCGAAAAAAGACTACCGAAAGGTATGAGATTACTATCAACCCCCAGATAGTCTTCTCTCTCGTATCCTAACTTTGCCCGATCCTACCCTAATCTTGAGTGTTGAACCATAGGTTCGGCACAAGAGGAATCCTTCTTAGACTCGGTTCGCCGTCAGTTTGCAAACCGCCAGGAAGTTAGTCAAAATAGAGAACCTAGAACGCCTTGGTCAATCAGACTTATGCGCAGTTCTCCTCGGGATAAGCCGTTATTGTTTCATAAGCAAATGTGGCAACCTGGTGGTATAGTGAGCTCTCTCTCTGGATTAAGCTTCAGTCATTGATAGAGAGGAATCACCTAGCCTAGCATTAGACTAGACTAGCTAGCCTTCCTTGGGCAGATTGCTTTGAATAGCGTAGTCAAAGTCAAGTACCCAAGCGCGGGATGAGCCTTTAGGGATTCGACTTTCAGATGCGGGACTTCCTGTTGATGCAAGGTGATGCCAAGAATCTGCTTTTACTGTTCACGACTCCGATCTTCTTTCATTTTCATCAGCTGGTAGAGAGTAGAGAATAGAATAGGCTCTGATGCCTGATAGTGAAGAAGGAAGGGCTTAGAAGCATAGTCCTTACTGAAAGCAGGAACCAACCATCCAATTCAATGTCTTACCGCAAAGTGGCATTTTCATTTAACCAGAGCAGAGTGAAAGAGATGAGGCGAAAGGTAGTTCAGTTCCTTCGGGTGATAAAGAATAGAAAGAAATTTTCTTATTATAGAGGAAGCTCTTGTCTCTCTCTGTTGCCCAGGAGCAGGTCAAGTCTATGTGACCAAGGCAGGAAGAAATCAGTCTTAACTAAGCCCAAAGGCTAGCGATGTCACCGCCGGGTAGGAGTTCAATTCAAGAAGATGGATCCGTTTAAGCCGCTATTTCATCAGCATCTGGCACTGCTTGACTTGCTTTCACTGCTTTTAGCTTGAACGTGGCACTAAAGCTTCCATGTCAACTAAAGAGTGAACGAAAGACAGTAGAGCACAGAGGGAATTACCAATGAAACAGTAGAGTGAAAGTAGGACGAGGTCTGCCTTTACCCTTCCTGTTAGTAGGAGTGGATTAGTTAGAGTCGGTCCGTGGAAAGAAGAGATCTTAGTTAACCCCCTTGGGCTTGGGCCAGGTAAGTTAAGAGAGTTTCCTTTTCTTTCTTCTTTCTTCGCGGCATAAGCGGTCAGTGCTTTTCCTCTTACAGAATCCGAAATGGACTGTTTTCCTTGCTTCTCTTCCTCATACATCACCCATTCCCGATAGAGGGTCTCATTCTCCTCCGAATATTTTATCTTCTCCCCTGTGAGTCGTCTTATCTTATGCTTCATCCCTTTATGGTGGATTTCTTGTCTTGCCAAAAACTCTTCATAATAATCTTCAACTGAATTCTTGAAAGGAAGGGGCCTATCAAGACTAGGAGTTTTCGGGACCACATAGCCTTTCTTTGCCCTTGTCCTTTGACATAATGGGTACCCTTTTTTGGAAGTACTATGGGCAGCAATAAAGAAAAGTAATCAGGAGAGGAATCGGGTGACGAAGAAAAAGATAGGGCCATAGATTACCTCAGTCGGATGATGGTCGGAGCCGAAGACCGATATCCTCCTGTTGAGAAGGAATGCCTCGCATTAATGTGAGCAGTACAAAAGTTGCGACATTACTTGATGAGCCTTTTGTCAGTCTTTTCTTTCGCTTTTCCAGATACACCAGCGGGAGCTTCAATCAATCGCAATCGTCATAATCGGAATAAGCGTATTGGCCTATATGAATCCCCTTGTCTAGAAGTTATGAACCTCGTACTCCTTTCTCTTTCACCTCGTATTTTGAATAGGCAACACGCGCACAAGCAAACAAAGGAACTGGGTCACGATGGGAACGGTCAATCAACATTTTCCGGTTCGAGTAGGGACGGTCGTTCTCGTTCACCACTTATATCTGGTCTTTGATTTGGTTAAGTCAGTGATTGAAATCAAAACAAGGTCCGTGAAGTCAATGAAGTAGTGGGGTCAGCAGGTCAATCCGTCGGTCTAGGGATAGGTTGGCAAGCAGTTAATCGATATATGGAATTAGTTCCCCTTCCTTAATCGGTCTCATAGGTCAGAGTACCTTGAGCCTTGAAAAAGGATCTCAAATAGCCTTTTGTAGTAAGCCTATTAGTAGCTCGTACCGCTTCTCTAGTTCAGGTAGTTTAAGAGTTAAGCTAGCTTAGTGAATCGATTTCAGTATGAAACTCTTCCCCTTCATCCCTTGCTTCTTTGAAAGTGTTTGAGTGAAGGCAGCATAAGTGCATTGGTCACATAGGCTTGAAAGTACCCGCTCGTGTCCTATTCAGTCAATTCCTTGTTTAGTCTTTTTGTAAAAGTTTCGCTGATTGGCCCTGCTAGTGTGCGAATCCCGTAGCCTCTTCTACTAGCCCTTCCCGCGGAAAACCTTCTCAATTCAATTGCCGATTTTTGAGCGCTAGAAAAAGCCCTCTTATGGGTCTTTGTACTAGTTCTGCCTTCACATGCTCTTTTACTTGCCCTGATCCGCCGTCCAATCCACATGCATTCATTCTACTCGGTAAATATGGCTTAGCTGGCTCCCCGCCCGCCTCTCTATTATTGATAGGCTCGGTAGGCTAAGTAAGTACTTCCATTAGCCAGTATTTCTCGTTGAATTAAGATACAACCGATAACCGATATGCCAATAGAACTTTTCTTTCGGTTGCATAGAGGAAGATAAGAAAGTATTGCAGCTCACCTCGTGCTTTCATCAAAGGAAAGACTCGGCTCTCACTTTGTTAACATAAGGCATAAGAAAGTTTTTTCAAACGGAAGGAAGTCCCACTTAATTACAAAATGGTTTTGTTTTGTCCCATTTCCTGAGTTACACGAATTCCGACCTCTTTCGGTTATGTGATGTGCGAAATCAGCTTACTTATGGTTGCTTAGAACTACTGTATGTATAGCCAAAGACTAAGATGGGTGGTTACTATATATGAGCATTTTTGAGTGTGGATTGAGGTTAGTGGTTGGGGCTCGATTGGATGGCATGGGTAGAGCTTTCTTGCCTTCCTCCATACAGCACGGCGCGCTCTCGTCATCCCCGGTAGCACGGTATGCCTTCGTTGATCTGTTCTGACAATACAGATGAATGTCTCTTTCTCCTCCGTCAGTCGAACCTGTTTACGGTTCAATGCTTGTCTTATTCCTTTCAGCAGGTAGCTATTCAGATAAGTTTCTTTCTGACGTCTTGCTAGCTTTTTTTTTTAGATCCATACCACGTTTGGGTCGGTACTTTGGTCTGGGCATCCCCCACATGATTGGAGATGGAAGGATTGCCTCGCCCTTCTAGGGGGGGACGGCTTATTTCTCGTTAATTGACGGACGAAATAGCTTTGTCACCAACGCCTTCTCCCATTTGTTTAATCTACTTCCTAAGTTATGAGCATCCATCCCCTTAGACTTTTTGGACTTATATGCTTAAGACCACTGCTTTGGATAACTAAAGAACAAAGAGATGCTTCCCGGACATTCAAAGGCTTAAGCCCTCATTGCATGGAATTGTAATCTTCGACCAGAGTGATAGCCTGATCAATACCTATTCATCTATCGAATCACATCCGGCGATTCGTGTTACGAATCAATTCCCCTTTTATTCTTTCGCCGAGTAGTAATGTTAAGGGAAGCTCCCCAAGTAGGATTTGAACCTACTTGAGAATCTTTCGTCTATCCTAGAAGTTGACAATAAAAAATGAATAGCAGTAGCCTAAGTAAGAGCATCAAAACGCCCAGAAGTTACTTTTGGATCTTTTTCGGGAAAATTCTCCGAAGGTTCAAGGTCGGCGACTCGTAGAATATCTCCTTTCGGCTTGAAAGAGTCTTAGGAGAGATCAAAACTTTGATTACGGTTAGCGGTGAAATTGAATCTTCGGCTTTGGAGATAGAGCCAGTTGGCAGGTTCAGTTGCTTAGATTTCCTTTCTTTTTAGCCTTTCTGCTCGCCTTCCCTGAGGATGACTTCAGAGTGCTTCAACTTGGCCAAGGGTGGATGTAATTCAGGTAAAAGAATGGCACTTGCTCTATTCTTGTTAGCTTGCTTGTAAAGGGGCCTGTACAGACTGTTGCAAGACTCTTTCGCCAATCCTACTGGTCCGCTGTGGTTCTTGCAGTTATGGCTTCATGCTTACTTCCCCTCGGTCGGTTGTTTACAAATAGAATAAGGAAGAAGCATCGAATGCTGCTATTGAATGCGCTGTTGTTGCTGAGTGAATAACCGGTCTTGTCGTATCCGCTGTGAGCCTATCTGCTGTAAGAAAGCTAACTGAATGCGTATCCGCTCTTTGATAGAACGACGTAAGTGCTGTTATTAGTGCTTTTTTACTAGATTTCCTGTTGATGCAATAACCTGAAAAAGAAAGTACTTCCAACCAATCTTTCTTGATCAAGGTGATCAAAGATCAGTGCTACACTTCAAAAGTCTGTCATTGCCCAGAGTTATGTTGTGTTAGAGACCGTGATTATTTTAATAAACTCTTTTCCCGGGAGGAGGATTGAAGTGTTGACCTCCCCCTCTTTGCATTAGTGTTTCTTTCTTCTGCTTCTCTTGCTATTCTTTGGAACGGTCACATGATATCATCCGATCTCAATGTGCGTACGAAATATCTATGGTGGTGTTGTACGAGATCTTTCTCTGTTTGCTATGGGAATGGGAACAGCTCTTTTTTCCTATATCCGCTTTCAGCTATGCTATATAGGTGTGCTACGGCATGAAGAGGAGGCGCATCGTAAGTACGTAAGTAGCATGCGGAGGAGCTAAGATAGGCCCACACGTTTTCTGAAACGCATTTTCGGAAAAAAGTACAACAAAAGGAAAAAAAAGGAAAAGCAATGGATAATTAACGGAGATTGCTCGTCCTGCTCGAGCCATTTTTGAGGGAGCTGAGGGAGGGAAGAATGCAAATTGACTCATGTAGCTTCTCACCAATTGTAACATTTACTTCTTTTTTCAATTTTTCCTAGGAGAATATCACCGGGTTAGGTTTCCGTAAAGTACAACTAACTATGGACTTTTCCCATCCCCCTCCATGTTCTGGACACTAAGTCCTTGCCAAGGCCTTTTGACACGGGATCAGCCAGATCTCGTCTGGACTCCACATACTGACTGGAAATATTCCATCAGTCAAAATCCCTCTCACATACATCAGACACACTAGTATGGATTAACTATTGTAACACTAACTGTACCATCTCAGCATGGCAGCTTTATTGTCACAATATATTGTCTAGGCCGGCAACAATTGCTCCATATTGGTACTTCTACAAATATGTTCCTGAGCCACTCTACTTCTCTTCAAGCAGAGGTATATGCAATAAACTCTTATTCTATGAAGGAATGAGTTATGTCTGTCTGCCACTTTCTTTCGATGAAATTGCTCCTCTACCTAATGGTGAAGACCCAGGCAGACACCGACTTGGAATATTCATGATCTGAATTCCAGTCGCGTCACTGTAATCCTCCTCGATCACAGCAGGGTTCAAAACCTCAGTGCTACATGTAATCCATTTTACCTCTTAGCTAACTCATAACTCTGGTCAGAGCACTCCACTGCTCTTTCCCTGGATTACTTGAGTTCTTGCTCAACATCTCCAAAGCAAAAGCTATGTCTGGTCTCGTACAATACATGAGGTACATGAGACTCCCCATTTCTGAGAATATTCAGTTGAGCTACATAGCTTCAAATCTAAAAGGCTTTGTTCCGTATCAACTTGATTGATACTGGGATCATTGGATTCCTTAAAAGCTGAGTTGGAGCAGGCGCACACTCGAAGTGATTAAGCTTCTTGAGAATCTTTTCAATTTAACTCGACTGGGTAAAGAAAGGTTAACCCGTCCTTCTGTCTGACAATCTTAATTCTCAGAATCACATTAGCCTCTCCCATTTCCTTAATGTTGACATTTTCAATGCCTGTCCAAAATCCTAATACTGCAAGATTCTCGCTCAAGAGTTCTCTAGAAATTTGCTGAAGATGCAAATGTCACCTCCATTTATCAGGAAACCGTTGGAAAACATCACTTCCTGAACCAGTCATGCCAGCAGCCGGGTTCCAAACCTGAGCAAAGTCTCTTCTAACAAAGATGGGATCAAGTAAGGACGCAACTACAACTGATTCACAAAAGCAATTTCATTGCCTGCTCCATTCCCTCCTTTACTTCAGTTTCAGGTCGACAAAGGAGGATTTCGTTGCTTGATCATTTAGATCGTTACCTGCTCTTTTCTCTGGTTTAACCAAATAGAGTTGGTTTCCCAGTCAAAATCTGAGCTCACTAGGTGCTTTCGGGCTTTGATCTCCCTTCTGATCTTTTTTATCCCAGTTTGAAAAGTGTGCTTTTTCCATCTCTTGCTTAGCTTGGGTGTGTGCTTAATGGCTGGCTCTCCTCAGTACCAAATGCTGAAGGTGGATAGTCTTTGCGAGCAAGGTCTGAGGTAGTCAATGGCCTTTTCTTTCCTTCCAAGAGTCATCGTCTTTTGCCATAACGTCCCAAAATAAGGAAATGTCGTCGGTGGTAAATACGAAAAGCAGGAGTGGCCCACCAGTAATAGGAGGCGACAAGACGGGAGCAGACATAAGAAAGATCAGTTCCAGCGGTCGGTCTGTAAAGCAAGATGGCAGGGCCGGTAGCCTTCTCTACTTAACCTTAACTAACAAGAAGTGGAGTATACGAGTTCCACTCTTGCACTGTCATATTGGTAGCCGTTGTCCATGTTTGATTGGGAAGTCCAGGCAGAGTGACTCTCATTGCTATCGGTGAAATTCTTTTCTTTCTCTAATCTCTTTGTAGAGGTATACCAAGGTAAATGTATGTCAACAGATTGTCACGCCGTATGCCCTCTTCATCGAAAAGTTCCCAGTTGACTGTAATCGAGGAGGTTGAGCATGATCGCTTTCAGTTAGATGCACATCAATGATTCTGGTCGATGTCACGTCAACGATTTTGAACTCCTGCTGGAGAGGAGAAGGAAGAGCGATATCGAAATAGCAAAAAAAGACTAGCTGAATCAGACAATCAGATAAGTCCAGCCTCAGTCAAGGTAGCAGTGGAGGACTTCCAATGCAGTGCCCGAAAGAATGCTTCGAACGAGCCACAAAGAAAGAAGGAGTAGCGCCATCACTTCCATTCCTGTCTTTGTTGAGCCAACTACTCGAAAAATGAAGTATGATAGATCAGCCCCAGTAATGGGTTTGTAAAGAAAGATCAGATGAGGGTGTTTAACCAAAAATGAACCTGTCACAAGTCAAGATCTTTCTTTTAGCATTGGGATTGAGTTTGGTGTTCAGTCATCTACCGCGATTGACAACAAGGAGACATTAACGCTCGTAGAGTTGAGCAAGCTTTCCCGTGCCTCTCTTACTTTCTAGTCACATAGCCAGCTGCCATTTCGCTTGCAGCCATCAAGACTGAAGGCGAGTCAAGAAGGAAGGGAGAGTTTACAGTTCAAAACCTGGAGTGAAATAGTCTGGTTCTAACGAACCTGGCATCCCACACAGAAGACGATTTTTTTTTGATAGCAGACTTTCTTTTTTCCAAAGGAATGAAAGTACTTACTTGATAGAGTAAGGGAGTTAGAATGCGCTTTGGTTCACAGGTTTGGTGGTATATCCCTATATAGATGGGCTCTGTAGTCGGGCTTAAGCCAGTTTCACCGAGGGTTTAAGCAGTGATTAGGTACGAGCAATAGTCTGATTAGGATTCTGCTGGAACTGCGCTCTCTATTAAGAGCATCAAAGCATTCGAACTAAAGAGATAGAAAGAATAGTGTAGTGTTTAGTTCCTTTGTGCCCAGAGGACTTGAAAGAGCTTCGGATTCTAGCGATCCTCAATTCAAAGTCGTAAGTCTTTCGCTTGACCGAGGGCTCGTTGGTCTTGGTTTCGATTCCAGAGATCGAGATTCGAATAGCAGTTGGGAAAGGGGATTTGGGCTAGATCGGATTTCGGATAGTGCATTGCAATTCATAACTTTTCCTTCCTCTATCTCATAGTACGGAGTAGAAGGTCGGGGAAAATGACCGCTGAAGTGATGCTTTAGGAAGGAGAATGGCTAATGGCTGCTGCTAAGCCTTTCAACTCCCTGCCACGAACGGTAGCTGCGCTACAGCAATTCCCTTTTTATCATAAAGTAGAAGGAATTTTCTCTGATTCGTGTTCGCAGATAAGATAAGCTGAAGAATATACCGCAAAGCAAAGACAAAAAGCGAAAATAAATAAATGAGAGCGGTCATTTTTCATCAACAATTTTCGAGGAAAAGAAGAAGCGAATCAATCAGAATGGAGACAGGGGGGAGAGGCGAAAGAAAGATTGTCGAGCCTGCAAGCAGCAAGCAACAACGGCTTTTCAGCCGTTGCGCGCTAGCTTATAGTTTAGGGGTATAGTAGGGGTGCCCCTTTCTAAAACTTATATTTAATATAAGGTAAGCTTTTTTTGGAACTTTAGTTTTGGAGTTTTCCCCAACCTATACCTTACTAATATTACTAAAAAATAGGGGCTTACGTTTTTCAGCCGCATCGCACTTCCGCATAAACAATGGATCCGCTGGGCTGGATGAGCAACCTTCTCTGGAAAAGAATAGTGAAAAGCCATGTCACTTGGAACGGAACTGGTTGCTTACTTACTTTTAGTAAGACCACTTTGGTAAGCAAAATTCGATTAGATAGGCATGGTTGCTTACAAGACAAGACAAAAGCCAGCTTCTAGATGTTCTTTGCCTGAACATATAGAGGAAGCAACCTTCTATCTGGCCTCTGTACTAGTAGTGGAGTGGCTTGCTACTTTCAATCAGAAAAGGAAAGTTGAGCAAGGCAAGGGAGAAAGAAGTTGTCCCCTCTTCTCTGGTAACCCGCCACCGCATATGTAGAAAAAGAGGGAGCGGGGAAGGAAGAACAACCGTTTGACTTTGGCACATGAGGTGGCGGGTTTGGCTAGGTAACATAATGGAAATGTATCGGACTGCAAATCCTGGAATGACGGTTCGACCCCGTCCTTGGCCTCGGGGAGTGGCGAGCAGCACGGAATTTGAATTAATCAAATGGCATAAGGGGGCTTTCCTTTGTTATAAATCCACAGACAACATACTGGAACTTCCAAACCAAAGAAATGCAACATGAGAAGGAGCTTTTTACGTTACGCTTCAATAGAATGAATTCAGTAAGGGTAGAGCCCCATGGTTGATCGAAGGTCCTATGCCACTTAAACTCAAATCTATCTTACCTTCAATCCATCTTTGTTCAGCCAGCTCATAACAAAATGTTAGACCGGGCTGACACAACCAAATTGGTTGAAGAAAAGGAAACCCCAGCGACCAAGCACTCCCACCCCCAAAAGTGGAGACCGAACACCGCCAGGTTGTCGAGGACACGTCTGAAGAGGAGGCGGGCGCACTCTAAGTTGACCACCCTACCCACTAATGGACTATGAGGGGGGCAGGCGAACGGGAACCGACCGAGAACCCGAACCGCTTGACTGGCTGACCCCTTCATACTCGATTCATTAGGGTCGGGGATGGATGGAACCAATCAGAAGTGCAAATCGCGCAAGCGAAGCCGGGAAACGGACCGCAGCGCAACGACTAGGACTCGTGTCGGAGGAGCTTTGAGCGTGAGCTACCACTCATGCAGCGGCAAGGACCCGCAACTCTCGAAGGGGCCACCAACCGCCCGAATCACTGTAGCAAACCCTCCCTTTACTCAATGGATAGCGCTTATCCTCTTTCAATCAACAAAATGAGAAATAAGAAAAAAAGAAAAGAAAGAGGTCTTTATTGAGGAGGCTTTGCACCTGAAATAGGACTAATGAAAATCCAGAAGAATGGGTCTGGGCTTTCAAAAAGATGAAAATGCAAAGGGTAAAGAGAAAGTCTTTTGAACAACCAACCTGACATAAGGATTCTAGCTCGCCCACTTAGAGCAGATGGAGATTATCGGACGGGGAAAAGCGGCACTCGACATCTATTAAACAACACCAAGAACAAAGCCATACCATGCCCTCGGGAGAAAGACGTGATGATTGCCATGAATGCTGCCTTCGAGGACGTGTTGTACAAGAAGGTCTTTGCCGATTCCTATCAACATGGTGCACCCCTCAGTAGAGGGGCGTGAAAAGGCCGTGGAGACTTTGACCGAATGAATAGGGATCAATTGATAGACATTTTGATTGAGGAAGAGAATCCAGGATGAACGCTTTTTTCGTTCGCTATGTGCTGACTGGATGCGTACTCGCGTGATCGATCAATGGACGGGGGAATTGCGTGAATGACGAGACCGGCCTAACCTAAAGTAAAGGCTCTTCCCTCTCTGGATGGCGAATCTTGATTGACTGACACTAGGAACCGATTCGGAGAAACAAGAAGCATGACATGAGATACGCGGCGGATAAATTTCCGATAGCGAATTACTTGACTCGATGGATGGATGGAGGGGGGGCCTCCAACTCAAGCACGAAATCAATGTTGAGTCCACAATCATCGAAAGGGGCACCACCAAGCGAGATCGAGACCAGCACCTTGTATAGGGTTCCAAACCCGCGCTTCTAAAAATATCCCATAAATAAGGTAGGGGCTTCAAAGCTTGACTAACAAGCGCGAAACTTGACTTTGAGAAAGAAGGGTGGCGCGCTAGCTGCAATCCTTCTAAAGTGCTAACGCCTATAGTAAGGGGCCCTTTTCTTGCTCGTTAGCGCTTTAGTTTGAGGCGCTAGCTTACTAATAATATAGGGCTTTTTCAGCTTGATCGGAATCGATTCTATAATTGAATATCAGAAGTGCTACTTAGTAGTAGAAACTCGGAGAGACAGACAGAGAGGGGAC